ATAACGATTTATTTGAAATAACGAAAAGATAACTAGTAATTCGTGCCATTATCACTAAAATCTATATGCGTGTGGATATCAATATTACCTACCACTCGCACTCTGTTACAACGAGGCGATTCCAATTTAAAATCTAAACAGAAAGTGTTTGAATGAAATCAGAAGAATATGTATGCTGTATTTCGTTTCCCTGGGATTGTAGTTCAATTGGTCAGAGCACCGCCCTGTCAAGGCGGAAGCTGCGGGTTCGAGCCCCGTCAGTCCCGACAAATAACCAATAATCCAATAAAAAAAAATACATCAATTCATCTCTTCATTTTCTATAATCTGTAATAAGGGGTACAAATAGCAGAATTTCATTCCCAAAGTGGATCCTTAATATTAATATTATTTTATATAATTTATTTTCTTTATTTTCGTTTTTCATCAAAGCAAATACAAATAGGGTCATTTTCATTTCATTTCTTCAACTAGTATCGATAGAGATGGATAAAGACACATGTGGATTAGTACAATTATTGGTAGCATCATCTTCAGGATTCCAAGAGCTACCTCACTGAATTTTGCCTTTTCGATTCCTCCCGATCCGTATAATGAAATCGAATCGAGTACCCTATCTTTCCCGGTAGCACATACACAAATGGAATTCTTATTTGTACGGTACAAAATGACTTAAATTCTTTTGATAAAATCCTTTTAATCGGAAAAGTCTCTTCTTTATTCTTTTTTGGCTCTGATTTTGTGTAACCTCAATTATTTGAAACAATCTATCTCATTCAAATTGTACACTGAAGTTTTGATATATTATATGGAATATGGATCCCATTCCTAATTCAATCAAGTAAAGAGTATATTAATAAAAGAAAAATCAAATAAGGACCCTGCCTCTCTTATAGAGAGAGGAAATCGATAATCTTTTTTAAGGATTTATGCCGAAGAAAAAACAAACTATAAAAAAGTAAATTTGGTAGAATATTCGATTTTTTTTTTATACTGTACTAGGACTTATCTTTATCGCACTTTTTTTTGTTTGTTTGTAACTTATGTAAGTTTAAAGAGGATTAGATGATACTTAGTCAGATGATTGTATAAGGAAGGAGATAGTTTTATAGAAAAGAATAGAAAAGATAGAAAAGATAGAAAAGAAAGAATGGAAAAGAATGATAAATAAAGTAACAAAGTAAGAAAATTTTCGATTGGGTCAGGAATACTTTTTTGGATTTGGTATGAATAAATGATCTTTCTATGTTATACTATTCAATTCTCGACGATAAATCGATTTGAGAGTTCAGATATTGTTATTCATGATATTGATCTGATTTGATATCATCGAGATGGAATTCATCCCATTGAATTTAGAGGCGAAAGATTTATCATCTCTTATGGGATTAAATCCCGAATTATTGTGAAGTAAAGAAAAACGAAACGATGACATTATGGAAGTAAATATTCTCGCATTTATTGCTACTGCACTGTTCATTCTAGTTCCTACTGCTTTTTTACTTATAATATATGTAAAAACTGTTAGTCAAAGTGATTAATTTGAATGAAACTTGACTTCTTAGTTCTTATCAATATCAAGAATTAACGAAATAAAATGAAAAGAATTCCAATTTTGTGTTTTAGCTGAAATGAGCGAACTAGAATCAGCAGGATTCTATGAGACCCGATAGTATGGTAGAAAGTAATATATTTACTACCATACTATCTATTTTTGTTATTCTAGTATACTAGAATATAAAGTGGTACTGGGCTTAATATGGATCAATCTAGAATGTCATCTTCATATATAGATAGATATCTAGACAATAGATATTAATTATCTATATGGAATGTAGATAAGGTTCAAATTGGATTTCTTTTTTTCATATGTTTGATTTGTGTTGGTTCCAATTAATAATTAATCTGGAATAGTTGAAAGGCGCCTCTTACTCTTATGATTCTAATTCCTGGATTTCTTATTATTGTCAATATGAATCCCGGAATCCATTGAAATAATCAAATCAATGAAAAGAAAAAAAAAGAATAGTCGGGGTATGTATTAATAAAAGAAAATCAAGAAATCTTTTTTTAGCATTCCATTGATTGAACAGTTGACAAATCATCCAAGGAAAGGAGTTTTTTTCAGATTTCGACGAAAAGAAAAGGATTAGTAAACCTCGCCAATTTGAAATCTTTGAATCATAATATGAAATGAGTCAAGTCAATAAAGTATAGCATAAATCGAATTTATAAATTTATAAAACGAAAATAATAAAAAAAATACTAAACTAAGTACTAAGTACGCAATATGTGACTTCTCCAAGAAAATATCTTAGTATGCGGAGTATCCCCTTAGAGAATCAGTATGTCTATTTTATTTCCCGTAGAAAATCTTAATTTAATAACTTTTAAATAACTAAAAAAAGAACTACTTTCTTTTGTCTTTGAACCAGAAAAAGGCAAACAAATAAAAAGTAAAAAAGGTCCCGCTGTTCCTTATTATCCATATATAACTCTGATAAGAGCCGGTTTATCATAATATAATAAAGAATTTAGGAAGAATTCGGTTGGAATAACTTTCCTATCATTTGTATTCTTTTTACTTTTGAAGTATGAACACTGGAATCATTAAAATATTTATTTGATTATGATTAAAAGGGTATTATTCAAATATTATTCATATCGAATCGAATAGAATTTTGAAATTGAATTCAATTATTGAATTCAATTTCAATATTTCACTATAAATTGTTCAATTTAAAATTTAAAATAGTTAAATTTAAAAGTCTTTGCGGAACGATCTATAAAAGAATTGATAGAGTTGCATTTCTCAACTCAATTAGTAGTATCCCTAGATCAATTAGTAGTATCCCTAGATCAATTAGTAGTATCCCTAGAGTCCACTTCTTCCCCATACTACGAGTGAAAGGGAAAATGTAAAGACTACCATCAAAGCAGCCCAAGCGAGACTTACTATATCCATGTGAATTATGTCCCCTATCTCTATGAATATGAAGGAATTTTGCTAGTATTGTTCACTTTTTTCCATTATTTTTCACTAATAATAGTGACTATTAATAATAATAGTCACTAATAATAATATTATTATCGCTGGTGCAGAGTAAAAAAAAAGATTTTGTCCAATACCATTGATAAAACAATCCAAAAAATCTAATTCAATTAATTATAAGAAGTTCTTATATGAGTGCTAGTAGAATCGGGAAAGATTAAGGGCAAATAAAATCAAAATAAGTAGCGGCGCTCTTGGAAATATCACGAGTCTTTTTCCTCCGCTGTTTCTATTGGGGACAATCTATCAGCAAACCAGAATAAGGTATTTCCCCTCTTTTGTTGATCAGGCGACACCCGGATTTGAACTGGGGAAAAAGGATTTGCAGTCCCCCGCCTTACCACTCGGCCATGTCGCCAAGGCAATAGAAAATAGAAATCAAAAATAGAAGAAAATATCCTCCCCCTTCTTTGTTTTTTCTTACTAAACTTCTTTTTTTTGCAATTGTATCTTGAATCCCATTTTTCTTAATCTGAATCCCTTTCCTAAAACTAAAATAAATCCTTCTTTTTTTGGATTGGATCCATCTCTTTGATTACTTTTCTATAGTATGTCAAAACACGCACTATCTGAATTCTTTCTCCTTTCTATTGAAAGGAAAAATTAAATGTGAATTTTCAGTGACAAAAGCCAAAATTCAGGACAAATTGGAACCGTTAACTATTGAATGAAAATTCATGAACGATTCTCGAATTTGAATCTAAAATTGTATTTCCCGAATTATAATTATATAAGAAAATCAAAATGGATATCTAACTATCCAGTATTGATTCTTTTCAATAATTCAACAAAAAAAATCAATAAAAAAAAAAGCCTTATCCATTTCAATTATAACAACAATTATGAGTATATGTAAACCCCAGAACATAAATTATTACACGTATACCGCTAATCAGATATCTTATCTGTTTATGATTCCTATAGAAAATCGATATTTTGCTAGAACACGCCATGCGCTGTACAGAATAGACCCGCAATACAAGGAAAGACATATATAGGTAGCTATAGTTCTATCCGCGTATGCTTAATAAAGCCTTCTTCTGCGCTTGAACAAACTCTATTAAAATAAAAAAAAATATCTCTGAAAAAAAAAGCAAAAAAGCTAAGTGTTAAAAAAACAATTTTATATTGTTTCTAACTATTGGATTTTTATCTCATCGAAGAGATAAAATCACGAATTATGTATTTCACTGGTATCTAATTGTATTGGAATATGTAATATCATAAATAATAGTAGAAATTGAATCCCTTTTTGTTATTCTATATAAAATAGAAAATTCCATAAGTCTAAGTTAAGTGGAATTTCTCAATTCTTTTCCAGTTGTATCTGTTGCAAATTCCAATTTGAGTAGAAAATCCAAATTCGCTTTACTTTATTCCTCCGTTCATACGTATTTCAGACATTCCATATTCATATATATTCATATATGGAGTTAGATAAAATTTTATGTGATTCTGTAAACCGAATAGCAATTCCATCAGTGCTGATCGATCCATATAATTGGATGAAAAACGATCCAATAATGGGATTTTTTTTTTCAATAAATGGGAAATTAAAAATGCTTGGGGATGGAAATGGGGGAATGTCTACAATACCTGGATTTAATCAGATACAATTTGAAGGATTTTGTAGGTTCATTGATCAGGGCTTAGCAGAAGAACTTTATAAGTTTCCAAAAATTGAAGATAGAGATCAAGAAATTGAATTTCAATTATTTGTGGAAACATATCAATTAGTAGAACCATCGATAAAAGAAAGAGATGCTATATATGAATCACTCACATATTCTTCTGAATTATATGTATCGGGGGGATTAATTTGGAAGAACAGTAGGGATATGCAAGAACAAACCATTTTTATTGGAAACATTCCTCTAATGAATTCCCTGGGAACTTCTATAGTAAATGGAATTTACAGAATTGTGATCAATCAAATATTGCAAAGCCC